TAAAAGAAAGGGACTGGTTAACGAAAAAAGCCTTTTTCACGAGGTACAACTCTAAAATTCCTCTTTTTTTGTTACGTAATTGACCATAGATTCATTTCCCTTTTATGTAGGAGTATCGAATACACCTAAAAGTCTGAGCTTCATATTACTCCTCCAAGAAACATGTCAGAGCCAGGGCATCCCAATCGGATTGAATGGGATGACAGATACTAATTCTAAGTCTGTAAAAAAAAAGAATTTCGAGCAAATCACACATCGCAGTATACTAGGCCTTCTAATTCTTTAAGAGGTTTATCTAAAAGATTCGCGATATAACTTGGAAGACGTTTCAAATACCACACGTGAGTTACTGGGCATGCCAGTTTGATGTAGCCCATTTGATATCTTCGTACTCGAGAATCAACAAATTCGACTCCGCATTGTTCACAAAATTTCAAGTCGTCTGTTTCATCTCCGATTACTCGATAATTTCCACAAGCACAAATCCCACTTTTTATAGGCCCAAAAATTCTTTCACAAAATAATCCATCTTTTTCCGGTTTATTTGTTTTGTAATGAAAAGTATAAGGTTTTGTCACTTCTCCAACTATTTCTCCATTAGGTAGAATTTTCTTGGCCCAAGCACTTATTTGTTGAGGTGAAACTGATCCAATTCGGAGTTGTTGATGTTTATACCGATCGATCATAGAAGCAAAATTCTGATTCGTTCCGATTCATTTCGATTAAGCTTCCTTTCTATTAATCCGTAAATTTTTCTCCGAGACAAGGAAATGGTTCAGTTCCAGAGCCAAAGATCGTAGTTCTCGAACGAGCAATCTAAAAGATTCTGGAGCATCTTCGGGGTTAGGTATTATTCCGCCAACGATCGTAGTCCCAAGTACTTCCTGGCGAGCTCTAATATGATCAGATTTATAAGTAAGCATTTCTTGTAAAATATGAGCAACACCGAATCCCTCTAGAGCCCAAACTTCCATTTCTCCTACCCGCTGCCCCCCTTGCTTAGCTCTTCCTCTAAGGGGTTGTTGTGTAACAAGTGCATAATGTCCGCTCGAACGTCCGTGGATTTTATCATCCACTTGATGAATTAATTTCAAGATATAGGGCTTTCCTATTATAACAGGCTGTTCAAAAGGATGGCCCGTTCTTCCATCAAATATTCTGCTTTTTCCCGGATATTCGGGTTCAAATACCCAAGGGTTCCCTGTTGCCTTACTAGCTTCATATAATTCCGAAAAAACTAGTTTTCTCGAAGCCTCTTGTTCATATCTCTCATCAAAAGGTGCTATTCGATACTGTCTGTCTAGTAGACTACCCGCTAACCCCAGCGAGCATTCAAATATCTGTCCTACATTCATTCGTGAAGGGACTCCTAATGGATTGAAGACCATATCAACAGGTCTTCCATCTTGCAAATAAGGCATATCTTGTCTAGGTAAAATTTTCGAAATAATACCCTTATTTCCATGTCTTCCAGCTACTTTATCACCTACTTTGATTTCACGTTTCTGTGAGATATATACACGAATAATTTCTGGATTATAACTAGAACTCCCCTGTTTCCGGATCCATCTCACATCAATAACTCGACCCCTACCACCTATAGGGAGTTTTAAGCAAGTTTCCTTTGAAGTGGAGACCTGAATGCCCAGTATGGCTCGTAATAATCTATCTTCCGGGGCATACGATGATTCTTTCGCCATCTGAGGCGTTAATTTACCTACTAAAATCTCGCCCGTCTCGACCCAAGATCCAAGCATCACAATTCCATTTTTGTCTAAATTGCGGAGTAAATGGGCTTCTAAATGGGGTATTTCATTAGTGATCCTTTCGGGTCCTTGACTTGTCACATGAGTCTGAATTTCGTATTTACGGATGTGAAAAGAAGTATAAATATCTGCATATACCAGACGTTCACTAATAAGTACCGCATCCTCAAAATTGTAACCTTCCCACGGTATATAAGCTACTAATACGTTTTTTCCCAAAGCGAGTTCCCCACCAACGATAGCGGCACCATCCGATAAAATTTGTCCCTTTTTAATGCATTTACCCTGCTGAACCAGGGGTTTTTGGTGCATACAAGTATTTTTATTGGAACGTTCATACATAATTAATGGAATGCTTCGAGTCTCTCCATTAACTGAGAAAAGGATCCCGTTAGTATTAGCAGAAATGATCTTTCCCTCATGTTTGGCTATAGCGAGAACCCCTGAATCTAGAGCCACTTGCCTTTCTAATCCGGTTCCAACAATGCACTTCTCAGACCTAGAAAGCGGAACTGCTTGACGTTGCATATTAGAACTCATTAAAGCCCTATTCGCATCATTATGCTCGATAAAAGGAATGAGGGAAGCTCCAACAGAAAAATATTGGAAGGGAAAAATACTTCGACGATGAACGCGTTCCCATGCAATCGTCAGGAATTCTTGCCGGTATCGAGCTGGAACAACTTGTTCCTCCTGAATACCCGGATTCAGCGACAAAGAATTCCCTGCCGCTA